GAAGAAATATAAAGAATGAATATATGAATTCGATAAGAGAGGGTCTAAAGCGGGTAGCGGGAATCGAACCCGCATCGTTAGCTTGGAAGGCTAAGGGTTATAGTCGACGCCGATTCAATTTAACATTTTTAACGTCTCTAATTCAAAACCGAACATGAAACTTTGGTTTCATTCGGCTCCTTTATGGAAGATGGATAAATTCCTAGATCTAAAGATCGAAAAGATGTGAATGAAAATTCTACCCATAACATCTATGTTAGCTTTTTTGTCTGAATACATTGAATTCAAAAAGACTTGCTTTTTAGATGATCCCGCTAGAATAAGATAATTGTAACAATCTTTCTAGTTCCTTCGTTCTTTATTTCTATTTCAAAAAATCCTTAGGAAAAGTACTTTGTTCCCACCGAGCTAAAACAATATGTCGATGTCTCTAGTAAATCAAAGTCATCATTTAATAGCTATTTTGCTTCAATTTCTTCTCTATCAACTCAAAATTGAAGATTTAGTTACGGTTAGAAATCCACTTTTCTATCTTCAGCCATGGATCTTTATTCATAATTTGTAAATTGGATTAATACTTCCAATTAAATAATTATGTTTCGCAATTTTAGAATCCAATTTTCAATTTACAATTGACCTTTGGATACAAATCACGAGAATTTCTATTTTTCCTCGAATCAGTCATTGAGAGGTAAAGGATTAAATCCTTTTAAGAAAAAAAGTTTTTAATCGGAATATAAATTAAACCGAGGGACCCCTTAACTATTAAGAGGATTAATAGAACGAATCACACTTTTACCACTAAACTATACCCGCTACAATGTGATTATTGTATACAAATGGATCTTTTGTCGAACAGAGGCATTTGGCGTAATCAAAATAGGATCCTAAACGAATCATGAAAATTAGAGCGTTAACTTTATTTTTTTGTTTGCGGGATTCAATTAGGAAAAGATTAAATAACTAAAATTAAATAAGAATTTCTTTTTTTTTTTACTAAAGTCATTTTGATAGAGACGATTCACTAAAAGCACCAAAATCATAACATAAAAATGCGTTGTGTAAGAGTCCAGAGTTTATTTTATTTATTCTATATCTCTTTTTTATTACAAAAAAATATAAAACACCGTAGTCAAAGTAAAAAAAAAAAGAATAAAATAATAAGAAATCACACTTTTGAGTTGTTTTAATTTACTAACAAGTCTTTCTGTTTTCAAACCCGATAAAGGGTTTTATCTATCATTCGTTGGAACAAAAAAAGGACTTGGCAAAGGGCCCTGACTAGGTCAATACCTAGCCGGGCCGGGCGCGAGAGTAAAAGAAAAGTGCCTTTTCGATCAAAATAAAAACAATTGGATCTTTTTAGCTCTTAGTTTATCTAAATTGAATTACTGATAAAAGTGATACATATCTAATCTATATAATAAAAAGATAGAAAGAAAGCCTTTTTTAATCCTTACTTTATGTGTAATGTAACATAGTATTTTTTTTTTCAATTGGGAGAGATGGCTGAGTGGACGAAAGCGGCGGATTGCTAATCCGTTGTACAAGTTATTTGTACCGAGGGTTCGAATCCCTCTCTTTCCGCCTCCCTCGATGACTTGATATTTGAATTTCATTGATCTTTCAAAATTTTCAAATCATTTTTCATTTTATTCTTCACGCCCAGGATTACGCCCCGGATCATTAGATAGGAATCCAAAGATGAAGAGAGAAACAAAGAATATCACTACTGTATAAACGAAAAGTTTGAGAGTAAGCATTACACAATCTCCAAAATCATTTTTTTTTTTGAAAAGGGGGAATAGATCGTCTGTTTTTATACCACATACCCTAATTCTATTTTGACATCACGAAATGAATGAGGCGCTTTCTAGAAATAAAAAAATTTATGAATTTATGAAAATTCTTTTGTCATAAGAGTCTTTCATTACGAAAATTGCATTTCATACCCAAAATTATATATTCTCGAAGATTCGGATACTAATAGGATTAGTGTCTTTCATTGGAAAACAAAATGGGGTCTGAATGGGGTGATTTAGATTTATCGCGTCTAGTCAAGAGTTTCTTTGAATTGAGGGTTCATTATTATGAGACTTATTTGATCCAATTGATAAAATCTTCGAAATAAATCCTGAATTTTCTAGGATAATATTAAAGATCTCAGCGAAAACTTACAGCAGCTTGCCAAACAAAGGCTAAGAGAAAAAAAAACAGAGGTATGACTGGCATAACATCTACAATCGGATTCAAAAAAGCATAGGCCTCCGGCAATTTGGCGAAGACAAAATTACTCGAATAAAGAGCCGAATTAATACAGGTCAAACTAAAGATATTAAGCATAACAGGCATTTTGTTCTTGGAGATAATTTCATTTTGATTGAGTTATTGATATGAAGTCAAAAGGAAGAAAGTAAGGTAGAAAAAAATTTTCTTTGTCTTTGAATTCACCCAATCAAAAACCCTCCCACTCTCAAATAGAATAGAAGAAATTCGACTTTCATACAATATCTTAATTGAATTATATGTAATGATCAATAAATTGAATTTTATTCTATATATATATACGTATCAAAATCTTAGCAAGAATATATTCTCTAAATTAGATATTTGAATTAGAATTGACGATCAACTAATACCAGGATTATTCTTTATTAGTGTCGAATAAAAATTTAAATGGGGCGTGGCCAAGTGGTAAGGCAACGGGTTTTGATCCCGGTATTCGGAGGTTCGAATCCTTCCGTCCCAGATCATATTCCACTCTAAATATAAATTTGATTATTATAAAAATAAGTAGAATAAGATTCTTGTGAACAACTTTCTGTTTATGTTTAAAGGTCTAATATTGAATAGAATGCGATGTTTTTTTCTTTTTTTTATGATTTTTGATTCCTATCTAATTTTTAGAGTAGATTAAAATTAATTAGAAAGGGGACGTCTTAAGTTGAATATCTTTGTTTGTCCGAATTTCATTAATAAATAATAAAATTACGCGATCTTTTTTATTTGAACTTTTAGGTATTTCATGTTTGACTCTAATGAATAATTAGAAATCTATGGAAGGAGTGGGCAGAATTGAGATAGAGGAATTCATTCATTTTATTCACTTCCCTTTTTCCTTTATTTCTTTTATGAAAATCTTATAGAAAGATTACTGAATCTTAAGTTAAACAAAATATGAAAATACATATATAAAACTAGGAAATGCATAGTCTATATGTATATATTATTATTGCTCTATAGTTCTATTTCAATAAGAGCAGTTTTTCGTTGTGAAACAAAAATTGGATGATCTCTTAAATTGAAAGAACAAATTTCAATATCTAACCATATTTAACATAGAATATCTATAAGAGTAACAATTGTTTAATCTATCTGATAGATATAGATAGGAACTCTTTTTTTAGCTATTTTATAAAATCAGAATCGAAAAAATTGAAGTTATTCCCTTTTTTATTTATATTTTATTATATAAGAATTTTGATAATTAAAAAAAATCTTGCATTTATACTATACAATACAATAAAATTGGGGTTACGTTGAATTCGTGCTAAAACCTCTTCAGAAAAATTTCTATCCATCTATCTAGAAGAAAAGCGATAGATTACTATGTAGCGAATGCACCAATGATTATTCACGATTCCATAATTGAATCAATTCCATACCGGTTCCAAATTAGAGAAATGTTATGGTAAAACTTCGTTTGAAACGATGTGGTAGAAAGCAACGTGCGACTTGAAAGACATGATCCATTGTGGATTTTTACATCCACCATTTTATATAAGAAAGAATGAAAGTGCTCTTGACTCGACATCATTTATTCTGTTTAGCTAGAAACCCCATTGGGTTATAATGGAAATAGTCCATGATGGAGCTCGAGTAGAAAGTATTGATTCATTTCTCCGGGGCAAGGGTCTATGGTTAATGCCAATCAATAAATTGGAACAACTTCGTAAGTATATCGTTGATAGAGAAATCGAAAGGGTTTTACGTTCCCAATCTAAAATAAAATTTCTTGGAATTGAAAAAAAAATCTTTCCATACAAAGTGTATCGCATAAGAATCAACCCTTTCTATGATTCTTTACTAGAAATCAATCACAAAAAAGGTATGTTGCTGCCATTTTGAAAGGATTAAGAATCACCGAAGTTATGTCCAAACCTAATGATTTAAAACAAAGATTAAAGGATCCCAAAACAAGAAAAGATCTTTTCCATTGTTTCCATAATCGGATCATAATAAAAATGCAAATAGATTTGAAACGAAAGAAACAAAAAGGGGGTTTAAAGACCACTCAATAAATGAAATGCTTCAATATTTTCCTTTGAGCCACTTGAGAGTTATCTAACTTGAGTTATGAGTACAAATGATTTTTTTTAAAGAAGTAAGACTAAAAAGGGGGGATTTAAATCAAAATTTAATTTATTTAACCATTTTATAGACCCATTTGTGATTGTATGTAATCCTATACATTAAGTAGAACTTAGAATCATTTTTAACGAGCCGTACGAGGAGAAAACTTCCTATACGTTTCTAGGGGGGGGGTTATTTTTTTACATCTATCCCAATGAGCCGTCTATCGAATCGTTGCAATTGATGTTCGGTCCCGAAGAGAAGGGCGAGATCTTCGGAAAGTGGGTTTTTATGATCCGATAAAGAATCAAACTTATTTAAATGTTCCTGCTATTTTAGATTTCCTTGAGAAAGGTGCTCAACCTACAGAAACGGTTCAGGATATTTTAAAGAAAGCGGGGGTTTTTAAGGAGTTTCACTTTCACTCTAATCAAATGAAATCAAATTAAGGAAATAAAAAAAAATAATAGAGTAATAGAGAAAGATTGTATAAAACTATATAGGAGTCATCACTCCCCTAACTTTTTATTTTCTCTTTTGCTCTATTCATACCAATGCATTACTCCCCTATGTTCTATAACAGTAAAACCAGAATTTCTTAATTTATTGATCCTAGAAAAATTCTGACAATCTCTTCAATTTGGTAG